AATGGAATGCTTGATAAAAAGATTATTTTGATGTAATAAAAAATGTAATAAATATTACTTCCATTATACTTAATAGAATTAAACTAATTCCTAAAATATCAAAAATTTTTATGCATCATACAACAAAGTATAGAAAAATAAGCTAAATTAAGCTAATGGGTTCATACCTCATCTATGGAATATAATCCTTTTTCTAATTATCAATAAATCCACTAATTTAGTATTCATCTTAATATTAATACTTAGAGTATTAATTTCAATTTCATCAAATTCTTGATTTACAGTATGAATAGGAATAGAAATTAATATAATAGCATTTATTCCTATCATTTTAGAAAAAAAAAATATGATATCAAAAGAAGCAACATTAACTTATTTTATAACCCAAACTATTGCATCAATATTACTAATATTATCAATTATTATAATAAAAATAGCAATTCTTATTAATATTAATTCACCATTAATAATAAGAGCCCTTATAATAAAAAGAGGAATCTCACCATTTCATTTTTGAATACCAAAAGTAATAGAAGGCCTAAATTGAACAAATTGCCTTATTTTAATAACTTTACAAAAAATTACTCCACTATTAATAATATCAATAATTATTAAAATAAATTTTATAATAATCACATCAATATTATTATCAGTTATAGTTGGAGCAATTGGAGGTATTAACCAAACCTCTCTACGAAAATTAATAGCATATTCATCTATTAGAAATAATGGGTGAATATTAGTAGCTATAAACTATAGAGAAATTTTATGAATTAACTACTTTATTATATATATTATTATATCAGTAATCATAACTATATCAATAAATAAATATAAAGTATTTACAATAAATCAATTAATATCTATAAATGAAAAACTGTCAATAAAAATTATATTATTTATTAATATATTGTCCATTAGAGGATTACCCCCTATAATAGGATTTTTACCAAAATGAATAGTAATTCAATACTCAATAATAAACAATAGACTTATATTAATAATATCATTAATTATAATAACCCTTATTACCGTTTATTATTATTTACGTATTATATATTCCACAATATTATTAACGAATTTAAACCCAAAATGAAGTTTAATAATCAATAAAAAAAATTATATTATTATAACAACTAGAATAATATCAATTATTGGATTAACCATAGTATCAATAATCTTATCATTATATTAAGGATTTAAGTTAATAAAACTAGTAACCTTCAAAGTTACAAATAAAGAAAAACTTTAAGCCTTAATATTTAATATACCTTTAAATTTGCAATTTAATATCATAAAATGAATACAAGACCAATAAGAAGGTTTTACCTGTAAATAAATTTACAATTTATTGCCTAATCTCAGCCATCTTACTAATGAAACGATGATTATTTTCAACAAACCATAAAGATATTGGAACTTTATATTTCATTTTAGGTATATGATCAGGAATAATTGGATTATCAATAAGAATATTAATTCGAATAGAACTTGGAAGACCAGGTTCAATTATTGGTAATGACCAAATTTATAATACTATTGTAACAGCTCACGCATTTGTAATAATCTTTTTTATAGTTATACCAATTATGATTGGAGGATTTGGAAATTGAATATTACCAATTATAATTGGAGCTCCAGATATGGCCTTCCCACGAATAAATAATATAAGTTTTTGACTATTACCACCATCATTAACTTTATTAATTATAAGAACAATATTAGATACAGGCTCAGGAACAGGATGAACATTATATCCCCCACTTGCTAGATTAACAGGCCATAATGGAATATCTGTAGACTTAACAATTTTCTCACTACATATAGCTGGTATTTCATCAATTTTAGGAGCTGTAAATTTTATTTCAACAACTATTAACATAAAATCACCAGGAATAAAGGCTGAACAAATCCCATTATTTGTATGATCTGTAATTATTACAGCAATCCTATTATTATTATCCTTACCTGTCCTCGCAGGAGCAATTACAATACTTTTAACAGATCGAAACTTAAATACCTCATTTTTTGATCCATCAGGAGGTGGAGATCCAATCTTATATCAACATTTATTTTGATTTTTTGGTCATCCTGAAGTTTATATTCTAATTTTACCAGGATTTGGAATAATCTCACATATTATTTCACATGAAAGAGGAAAAAAAGAAGTATTTGGAAATCTAGGAATAATTTTTGCAATAGCAGCAATTGGGTTATTAGGATTTGTAGTATGAGCTCACCATATATTTACAGTTGGAATGGATGTTGACACACGAGCATATTTTACTTCAGCAACAATAATCATTGCTGTACCAACAGGAATTAAAGTATTTAGATGATTAGCTACCATATATGGATCTAAATTGACATTTAGTCCATCATGTTTATGAGCCATAGGATTTGTTTTCCTATTCACCTTAGGTGGATTAACAGGGATTGTTTTATCAAATTCATCTATTGATATTACACTTCATGATACCTATTATGTTGTAGCACACTTTCACTATGTTCTTTCAATAGGAGCTGTATTTGCTATTATAGCTGGATTTATTCAATGGTTCCCTTTATTTACAGGATTTAATATAAATCCCTTATGATTAAAAATCCAATTTACTACTATATTTATTGGAGTAAATATAACTTTTTTCCCACAACACTTTTTAGGACTAGCTGGAATACCACGACGTTATTCAGATTACCCAGATATATTTACTTCATGAAATATTATTTCATCAATAGGTGCCTTAATTTCAACAATAAGAATAATAATATTTATTATAATTATATGAGAAAGAATTTCATCAGAACGATATACCTTATTTAGAACACATATAACTAATTCACTAGAATGAAGTCATAATTTACCTCCTGCTGAACATACTTATACTGAATTACCTATTTTAATTAAATTCTAATATGGCAGAATAGTGCTATAGGTTTAAGCCCTATAAATAAAGAAAATCTTTTATTAGAAATAACAACTTGACCATCCTTAATTCTTCAAGATAGTAGATCTCCATTAATAGAACAGCTAATCTTCTTCCATGATCACATTATATTAATTTTAATAATAATTGTTACAACAGTAACTTACATTATAATTATATTAATTATTAATAATAATACAGATCGAAATTTATTAGAAGGACAAATAATTGAATTAATCTGAACAGTTACACCTGCTTTAACTCTATTTTTTATTGCTACTCCTTCTCTACGATTATTATATTTAATAGATGAAATTAATATACCAATAATAACTACAAAAACAGTTGGTCACCAATGATATTGAACATATGAATATTCAGATTTTAATGATACAGAATTTGATTCTTATATAAATAATCAAGATAATATTAACAACTTACGATTATTAGATGTAGATAATCGAATAATTTTACCTTCTAACACATTTATTCGAATAATTGTTACATCAACAGATGTAATTCATTCATGAACTCTACCATCAACTGGAGTAAAAGTTGACGGTACTCCTGGTCGATTAAATCAAGCTAGTCTAATATTAAATCGTAATGGATTAATTTTTGGTCAATGTTCAGAAATTTGCGGAATAAATCATAGTTTTATACCCATTGTAGTAGAAAGAGTACCCATAAATACTTTTATTAAATGAATAATAAAGTCATCAAATGACTGAAAGCAAGTAATGGTCTCTTAAACCAATTTATAGTAATTAGCAATTACTTTTGATGAGAAAATTAGTTAAATTAATAACATTAATATGTCATATTAAAATAATTGTATATCAATATTTTCTAATTCCACAAATAGCACCGATAAGATGAATATTATTATATATATTTTTTATTTCAATAACAACAATATTTATAATAAAAATTTACTTTAATAAAGCATCATTTGATAAAAAATCAAATAATAATTTAATAAAATTTAAAGAAAATAACTGAAAATGATAACAAATCTATTTTCTATTTTTGATCCAGCAACATCATTAATAAACTTAAATATTAATTGAATAATATCTATTATTATCATAATAATACTCCCATCAATATTCTGAATATTAAATAATCGATATTTAATAATATGAAAATTACCAATTAACAGTCTAAACAATGAATTTAATTTACTTTTAAATAAAAAAACTAATAAAGGATCAACATTAATTTTTATTTCAATATTCTCTTTAATTATACTAAATAATTTATTAGGATTATTTCCTCATTTATTTACTTGCACAAGTCATATATCTACTACACTATCCTTAGCTTTACCATTATGATTATCATTCATAATTTTTGGATGAACTAAAAATACACAAAATATATTTATTCATCTTGTTCCTAATGGAACTCCTAGAATTTTAATACCATTCATAGTATGTATTGAAACTATTAGAAATATTATTCGACCATTAACTTTAGCTGTACGACTTGCTGCAAATATAATTGCAGGTCATCTAATTTTAACACTTCTTGGAAACACAACAATAGAAGTATCACAAAATATTTTATTAATTATATTAATTATCCAAATAATATTATTAATCTTAGAAACAGCAGTGGCAGTTATTCAAGGATATGTATTTGCAGTTCTTAGTATTTTATATGCAAGTGAAGTAAACTAATGTCAACAAATCAAAATCACCCATTCCACCTTGTAGAAATAAGACCCTGACCTTTATTAGGAGCCCTATCTACTATATTATTATTAACAGGATCAGTTAAATTCTTTCAACAAAGATCAACAATTATTATATTTATAGGAATAATCATAACTGCAATAATTATAATACAATGATGACGAGATGTTATTCGAGAAGGGACTTTACAAGGACTCCATACAAAAATTGTTGTAAAAGGTCTTCGATGAGGAATAATTCTATTTATTATTTCCGAAGTACTATTCTTTGCATCATTCTTTTGAGCTTTTTTTCATAGAAGTTTATCACCAGTAATTCAAATTGGATCAAATTGACCCCCAATAGGAATTTATCCATTTAATCCTATACAAATTCCATTATTAAATACAATAGTACTATTAACTTCAGGAGTAAGAATTACATGAGCTCATCACAGTTTATTAAATAATAATATAAAAGAAATAAATCAAAGATTAACTATCACAGTAATAATAGGAATTTATTTTACTATCCTCCAAGGATATGAATATATTGAAGCCCCTTTCACTATTAGTGACTCCACATATGGAAGTACATTTTTTATAGCAACAGGATTTCATGGCCTACATGTACTTATTGGATCTACATTTTTACTGGTTTGTTTAAGTCGCCAATTTAAGCACCATTTCTCAAAGAATCATCATGTAGGGTTCGAAGCAGCAGCATGATATTGACACTTCGTAGATGTAGTATGATTATTTCTATATATTTCAATCTATTGATGAGGAAATTATTTATTTAATATATAAGTATATTTAACTTCCAATTAAAAAGTCTGGTAAACAGAATAAATAATAATAATATCAACTATTATAATAATAATTACCTTAATTATTGCATCAATAATAATATTATTAAACATAATTATTTCAAAAAAACTAATCCAAGATCGAGAAAAAAGATCACCATTCGAATGTGGATTTGATCCTAAATCTTCATCTCGAACACCTTTCTCCTTAAAATTTTTCTTAATTGCAGTAATCTTTTTAATCTTTGATATTGAAATTGCACTATTATTACCAATAATTCCTACAATAATTATATCAAATATTAATCAATGAATATTAACTTCTATTACATTTTTATTAATCCTAATTATAGGACTTTACCATGAATGAAATCAAGGAGCTTTAAATTGAACCAAATAGGATTATAGTTAATAATAACATTTGATCTGCAATCAAAAAGTATTGAATAAATCAATTTATCTTAAATAAGAAGCATTAATGCATTTAGTTTCGACCTAAAATTTAATAGTAAATAATCTATTCTTATTTAAATTAATTGAAACCAAAAAGAGGTATATCACTGTTAATGATAATAATGAATAAATATTCCAATTAAGGAAATATGTATAATCAAATAATAGCTGCTAACTAATTATTTTAACGAATAAAACCGTTTATATTTCTATTTATATAGTTTAAAAAAAACATTACATTTTCATTGTAAAATTAAAATAAAATTTTATAAATTATCCACAGAAATATTTCTTAATCTCCATAATATCTTCAATATTATATTCTATATAAAATATGTGAATAAATAAATATAAAAAAAATAAATCATATTGAAACCATAATAAAAAATATATTAAAAAAAATATTTTGAATTTTCTGATTATAAATAGATATATAACTTAATATATAATAAATACCTTGCCCTCCAAACATTTCTAATCATCCATAATCAAAATACCTCAATGTACTATAACCTATTTTTATAGGAAAAAATGATATCCTAATAGTAATAAAAGGTATAAATCACATATTACCAAAAAAATAATTAATTAAATTAAATTTAAAAAAATTTATTAATCCAAATCTATTCATTAAATACCCGACTCATCCACCAGTTAAACAAACAAAAATAACTATTAGCTTTATTGGTAAAGGAATCATTATATAATGAGGAGTAGGAAAAATTAATCAACTTAACATACAACCTCCAAAAATAGCAACAAATAATAAAACAAATATACCAACTAATATATCAAATCTATTATCCTCAAATCTGTGATACGAATAAAATGAAAAATCCTTAACTATTAAATAATAAATTAATCGAACTCTATAACTAACTGTTAAACCTGTAGAAAAATAAAATATAAAATATATAAAAATATTTAAATAATCAAAAGAATATATCTCCAAAATAATATCCTTAGAATAAAAACCTGATAGAAAAGGAAATCCACATAGACATAGTCTAGAGATAATTAAACAAACACAGGTTAAAGGTATTTGAAAAAATAAATTACCAAAATAACGAATATCTTGACAATCCTTAAAAGAATGAATAATAACCCCAGAACATATAAATAATAATGCTTTAAATAAAGCATGAGTTAAAAGATGAAAAAAAGCTAAATAAACATAACCAAAAGAAAGAACAGAAATTATTAAACCTAATTGTCTTAAAGTAGATAAAGCAATAATCTTTTTTAAATCAAACTCGAAATTAGCACAAAAACCAGATATAAATATTGTAATTACCGAAATAAATAACAAAAAACTAGATAATAAAGAATTATTATATAAAGGATTAAATCGAATTAACAAATATACACCAGCAGTTACTAAAGTAGAAGAATGAACCAAAGAAGATACAGGAGTCGGAGCCGCTATTGCAGCAGGTAATCATGGTGAAAAAGGAATTTGAGCACTTTTAGTTATTGCTGCAATAACAATTAATAAACTAATAAATTTTATATCTATAGAACTTATAAAATAATCAATATATATAAAATAATTTCATCTACCATAATTAAAAACCCAAGCAATTGACATTAATAATATTCTATCCCCAACTCGATTTGATAAAGCCGTAATTATACCAGCATTAAAAGATTTAACATTCTGATAATAAATTACTAAACAATATGAAACTAATCCTAATCCATCCCATCCTAACAAAATACTAATCAAATTAGGGCTAATAATTATAAAAACTATAGAAACAATAAATATTAAAACCAAAATAATAAACCGATCTAAATATATATCACCTTTTATATATTCTATACTATAATAAATAATTATTGAAGAAATAAATATAACAAAACCCATAAATATTAAAGAAATTCAATCAAATAACAAAGTCATAACTAATTGAACTCTATTACTTATAAAAAATTCATATTCAATAAATATAATCAAATCATTTATAGAAAAATAAATACCTAAAAAAAACAAAATTAAACTAACAACAAATAAATAAATAAATAAAATTAGACATAAAGAATAATTAAACAAAATAACTTAAAGTAATATATACATAATTAGAACCACAATCTAATATTTTAATTTAAATTATTTAAGTTTAAATAATTATAAAGCTAGAACAAAAAATTAATAAATTTAAAGGAAATCAATGAAGAAATACTAATAAATATTCACGTAAAAAACAATTATTAAAAGAAAACCCTCCAGAAAAAATTATTCCATGCTGAGAATAAGAATATATATATAAACTATATACAGCTCTAAAAAAAGATATAATAATAAAAATTATTGTATTAATAATTCTTCACGAGACCAATCTATTAAATAATATAATTTCACCTATCAAATTTAGAGAAGGAGGAGCAGCTATATTATAAGCAACTAATAAAAATCATCATAAAGATATTGAAGGTATTAATCTAATTAAACCCTTAATAATTAATAAACTACGACTACCTAATCGATCATAAGCAATATTTGATAAACAAAACAACCCAGAAGAACATAAACCATGAGCTAATATCAAAAAATAAGCACCAATTATTCCTCAAAAATTAAATGTTATAATTCCTGATAATACTAATCCTATATGAACAACTGAAGAATAAGCAATTAATGACTTCAAATCTCTTTGACGAATACAAACTATACTAATATATAAACCCCCTAATAATCTAATTCTCACCCAAATATAATTATAAATAAAACCAGAAAAAACCAATATTGAAAAAACACGAAATAATCCATATCCACCCAATTTTAAAAGAACACCAGCTAAAATTATTGAACCTGATACAGGAGCTTCAACATGAGCTTTTGGTAATCATAAATGAACTATAAATATAGGCATTTTAACTAAAAAAGAAAAAATCATACACAAATAAAATAAAAAATAACAATAATTAAAATTAAAAATTAAAAAAAAAGATAATCTACAATAACAAGAATAAAAATATAAAATAGATAATAATATAGGTAAAGAAGAAAATAAAGTATAAAACAAAAAATATATACCAGCCTGAAGCCGTTCAGGTTGATAACCCCAACCAAAAATTAATAATATTGTAGGAATTAAACTAGATTCAAAAAATAAATAAAATAAAATTAAATTCATTCTAGAAAATGAAAAATATAAAAGTAATAACAACATCAAAACAAAAAAAATAAATAAATTATAATAATAATTAACATTATATAAATATTCTCTTGCTATAATTATTAATCCACAAATTCAAATTCTTAATAAAATTATCCCATAAGAAATAAAATCACACCCCAAAAAATAACTAATATTTACAAAATTAAATAAATCACTAAATATAAAAAAATATATAAATATTATCAAAAACAATAATGAATGTACTAATCATCATATATTAAATAAAGAAAATGGTATTAAAAACAATATAAAACCAATAAACCTTAACATTGAATTAAATTAAATGAATAAAAATAATCATTTCCAAAACCACGAATTAATCTAACTAACAATCCTAATCCTAAGGTTGCTTCACAAACCCAAAATGTTAACAAAATCATAATAAAAGTTAAATCAAAATTATTTAAAAATATAAATAAATAAATAAACCAAAATAAAGAAAGAACAATATATTCTAATCTCAATAAAATAATCAAAAAATGATGATATCTAAAAGAAAAAACTAATAGTCCACAAATAAATATAATCAAAGGCATAATATAATATATTATCAATAGTTTTAATAATTTAATAAAAATATTGGTCTTGTAAATCAAAAATGAATTCAATTCTTAAAACTTCAAAGGAAATTAAATTAATTATCAACAATACCCAAAACTGTTATTTTACATATAAACTATCCTTTGTATTAAAATATTTATGATAATTAATTTAACAATAAATTTATTATTTATAATAATAAAACACCCCTTAACCATAGGAATAATTATTATCATTCAAACAACCTTTATCTCAATTATTAGAGGATTAATATATAAATCATTTTGATTCTCATTCATCTTATTTCTTATATTTATTGGAGGAATAATAGTCCTATTTATCTATATAACCAGACTAGTCCCCAATAAAATATTCTCTATATCAAATAAAAATATTACAATTACAATATTAATAATTATAATAATATATATACTATTAAATAGTAATTATTTAATAATAAATAATGATATAAATTTATTAAATAATACAACCTCAATACTTATAAAAATATATAATTCACCAATAAATATTTCAATTATACTAATAGCTCTATATTTATTATTTACTATAATTACAGTATTTAAAATTACTGATATAAACAGAGGACCTTTACGAATAATAATAAACTAATGAATATATCAATATGAAAAAAACATCCCCTAATAAAAATTATTAATAATTCATTAATTAATTTACCTTCACCAATTAATATTTCATCATGATGAAATTTTGGATTTATACTAGGAATATGCTTAACAGTTCAAATCATTACAGGAATTTTTCTAGCTATACACTATTCCCCTAATATTGACATTGCATTTAATAGATTAAGTCACATTTGTCGAGATGTAAATTATGGGTGAATAATACGAACTATCCATGCAAATGGAGCCTCAATATTTTTTATTTGTATTTATATCCATATTGGCCGAGGTTTATATTATGGGTCATATAAATATATAGAAACTTGAATTTCAGGAGTAATCATTCTATTATTAGTTATAATAACTGCATTTCTAGGATATGTACTACCATGAGGACAAATATCATTCTGAGGGGCTACCGTTATTACAAATCTTCTATCCGCAGTTCCATATATAGGAACTGAACTTGTTCAATGGGTCTGAGGGGGATTCGCAGTTGATAACGCAACATTAAATCGATTCTTTACTCTTCACTTCTTAATACCTTTTGTAATTATTGGAATAGTTATAGTCCATTTATTATTTCTTCACCAAGAAGGATCAAATAATCCCCTAGGGATAAAAAGAAATATTGACAAAATCCCATTCCATCCATATTTCTCAATTAAAGATATTGTAGGTTTAACAATTATAATATGAATATTATCCATATTAATTATAATAAATCCTTATATTTTAGGAGACCCTGATAATTTTACACCTGCAAATCCACTAGTTACACCTACTCATATTCAGCCAGAATGATATTTCTTATTTGCTTATGCAATCTTACGATCAATTCCTAATAAATTAGGAGGTGTTATTGCATTAATAATATCAATTATAATTCTAATTATTATACCTATTTATAAAAGAAAATTTCAAAGAAATATATTTTACCCAATTAACCAAATAACATATTGAACTATATTTTCAACCATTATTCTATTAACAATTATAGGAGCAAAACCAGTAGAAGAACCTTATATTATTATAAGACAAATATTAACTATATTATATTTTTCATATTTTATTATGGATAATCACATAAAAAATATATGAGATAAAATATTAAATTAGTTAATAAGTTTTATAGAAACATATATTTTGAAAATATAAAAAAGGAATTAATTATCCTATTAACTTAACTAAATTTAATTCAATAAAGAAATAAAGAAATAATAAAAATCTTAAAACAACAAAAAAAAATTATATAATTTAATGACAATGGTAAATAACACCTTCAAGCTAAATACATCAACTTATCATAACGAAATCGAGGTAATGTAGCACGAACCCAAATAAAAACATAAGACACCACAATTATTTTTACATAAAAAAAAAATGAAAATAAATCACAACCAAAAAAAATAACTACACTCATAACTCTTATAAACAAAATTATTGAATATTCACCAAGAAAAATTAAAATAAATCCACCTCTTCTATATTCTACATTAAATCCAGATACTAACTCCGATTCACCCTCAGCAAAATCAAAAGGAGTACGATTAACATCAGCTAAAAATGAAGAAAATAAACAAAGACACAAAGGAAAATATATAAAAATGTATCAACAAAAATACTGAAAAAAATAAAAATCAATTAAATAATAACTACCTCCCAAAACAATAAATGATAATAAAATTAAAAATAAACTTACTTCATAAGAAATTGTTTGAGCTACTGAACGTAAACCACCTAATATTGAATAATTAGAATTAGAGGCCCAACCAGAAATTATAAGTCTATAAACATTTAATCTAGCACAACAAAGAAAAAAAATTAAACCTAACTTATAACTAAATAGATTAGAAAAATAAGGAATTACAATTCAAATAATTAAGGATAAAAAAAAATTAAAAATTGGAGAACAAAAATAAGGAATAAAATTAGAAACCCCAGGAACTAAATTCTCCTTTCTAAATAATTTAATAGCTTCAGAAAAAGGTTGTAACAAACCAAGATAACCAACTTTATTAGGTCCTTTACGAAGATTAATATAACCCAAAGCTTTACGTTCCAATAAAGTAAAAAAAGCAACACCAATTATCACAAAAATCAATAAAATTAAATAAGAAATAAATGAACCAAATAAATCAATAAATATCAATATTAACTGTTAAAAATAACATAATTAAATTCTAAATTTAATGCACTTAATTCTGCCAAGATAATAAATTTTTAAACAAAATATTTGTATTATAGGGTCCTTTCGTACTAATATAATATATAAAATTATGGATAGAAACCAACCTGGCTTACGCCGGTTTGAACTCAGATCATGTAAGATTTTAAAGGTCGAACAGACCTATTATTTTAGCTCCTGCACCAAAACATTATCTTAATCCAACATCGAGGTCGCAATCTTCTTTGTCAATATGAACTCTCTAAAGAAATTACGCTGTTATCCCTAAGGTATCTTAATCTTCTAACAATAAAATAAGGTCAATTAATCATAAATTAATGTAATTTAAAATAATGAGTTATATTTATCTCCATGTCACCCCAACAAAATTATAAAAATCATTTATAATAAATAAACTAAATAAAATAAATAAGTATTAAAATAAAGATCTATAGGGTCTTCTCGTCCAATAAAATAATTTAAGCATTTTAACTCAAAATTTAAATTTTAAATATTAAATAGAGACAGATAATGTTTCGTCATACCATTCATACAAGTTCACAATTATTGAACTAATGATTATGCTACCTTTGCACGGTCAAAATACCGCGGCCATTAAATAAATCATTGGGCAGGCCCTATCTCAAATTAAATCAAGAGAAGATGTTTTTGATAAACAGGCGAACAAATATAAATTTTTAAATTTCAATTTTGCCTAGTTCCTTTAAATAAATTGAAATACTTTAAATATAATAAAAAAAATATACTAATTAAATCATTATTACACCTAATTTAATAATAAATAACTCATTCAAATAAATAATTAAACAAAAATAAATCAATAACCAAAAAAGATAAATTATAAAATACTAAAAATGAAAGAAAATATAAATCCTACATATCTTTTTAAAATAATAGTTTTAAATAATTAAAGAGATAAACCCCTATAATTTTACTATATATAAATATTAATAATAATAAAATTACAATAAATAAATAAATATAACTGAATTAAATTCAATTCTAAGAAAACTAGATATCTTGATTTACGAATAACATTTCACAACTAAATAATAATAAAAAATAATTATAATACAACAAAAATCATTAATATTTAGATCAAATCAATTCGAGAAAAATAAATAATTAAAATTAATTGATCTACCCTGATACAAAAGGTACAAAATAAAATTTTACTTCAAAAATAATAACAAATAATCCTATACAGTAAAAATAAACTATTATAAATACAATTTCTTCCAATATATATACTAAAAATAATAATAATAATAAAACTTTAATTATTTAAAATAACAATAAAAAAAAATATAAATAAATATCAATCATAAATATAAGATTGTGCACTTACATCCACTCAATGTAAATGAATAATTTTCTATAAACTAATTTATGTACAACTTAGATACACTTTCCAGTACATCTACTATGTTACGACTTATCTCAAGTAAAATTGAGAGTGACGGGCGATATGTACTCATTTTAGAGCCAAAATCATAATTACATTATAATAAAAATTACTAACAAATCCACCTTCAATAATATATTAAAAACTACATTCATATATTAAGATAATATTGTAATTCACCTCCCCTTAACTATAAGCTGCACCTTGACCTGAAATAAAAGAAAATAAACTTTCTAGCAAATAAATCCTTAAAAAATAAGCTTATAACGGCGATATACATACTAATTAAATTAAGCAAGATAAAACGGGGATTATCGATAATGGGGCAAATTCCTCTGAATAGACTAAAACACCGCCAAATTCTTTAGGTTTAAAGAACAAAACTATTATTACCTAGGCAATAATTTATATTTAAAATAATAGGGTATCTAATCCTAGTTTATATTATAAATTTTCTAGAATCAAATTAGAATTAATTAACATTTAAAATTTCACCTAAAAACATAAAAAATAAATCCAAATAATAAATTTAACTAAACTACACCAAAAATATTAATTAACATTTATTGTATAACCGCGTATGCTGGCACAAACTTTTACAAAAAAAAAACAAATATCCAAATCAAAATAAACTTCATATTTAATATTAAATACTGCAAAGCAAAGATTAACAAAAATTCACATGTATATATTCTGTAAAATTAATAACTTAGCTAGAATCAAACTATACTAATAAAAACATAAAAAAAAGCCCAGTACAACATTCTTTATCCATAGGTATTTCAATTTTGTAAACAAAATAAAAAACAAAATTGAAATACCCCCTTTCACTTAAAGTGAATAATTTTTAGTATATCTACCCCTCCTTAAACAAAACAACAACAAACAACAGTTACTATTTAGTAACAATACTTATTATAAGATAAATAAAAATATAGTACAACTCAATAAGACATTCCTATAATAAAATATTTATATATTATATCTACGCGATTAGATAAGATCAACAATTTAAATGATAGAATAATAAAATAAGTTTATTGGTTAAACCTATATTACATAGGGGGATTACCTCTCTTTTCATTTTTTCTTTTTATGAAAAAGAGAGGTAATCTAATATAAATTATTTATATTATAGTTATTTAATCTATTAATATATAATATAATATAAATAATTTATATTAATATAAATACTTATTATACTATTATTTATATTAATATAAATTATTTATATTATATTATATAATTATTAATTAATAAGTATTTATTTAATAATAATATATTTAAATATATACATGACAATAAATTAAATTTTTATATTACTTATTTTCTAATTTTAAAATACCTATTATTTTAAATTAAGGTAAATATATTTAAATAAGAATTTAATATCAATGAAGGTAGTATTCAAAGAAAATATACCTAAAAAAATTTTTTTTTACTTCTAAATCCCAATTTCAGCTATCTTTTCACCAATTTTAACTAACTACAAATATAATAGGAACCTTTTCATTATAAAAAAAACAGAATAAAAAAAAATCATTTTTTCTAATTAAGAAAATAAGAAATAATATAAACCAGTATTTATTTATGATTCTAATAAATACAAAACAACAACAAATACTTGCTAAAGAAGCAAAATCCCTTTATAAATATAATTATTTATAATTTTATAATATATATCAACAAAAAACTAATTTTAGATTTAAAAATAAAATAACTACTTAAATCTTAGATTTAAAAATAAAATAACTACTTAAATCTTAGATTTAAAAATAAAATAAACAATTAAATCTTAGATTTAAAAATAAAATAAACAATTAAATCTTAGATTTAAAATTAAAATAACTACTTAAATCTTAGATTTAAAAATAAAATAAACAATTAAATCTTAGATTTAAAAATAAAATAAACAATTAAATCTTAGATTTAAAAATAAAATAACTACTTAAATCTTAGATTTAAAAATAAAATAAACAATTAAATCTTAGATTTAAAAATAAAATAAACAATTAAATCTTAGATTTAAAATTAAAATAACTACTTAAATCTTAGATTTAAAAATAAAATAAACAATTAAATCTTAGATTTAAAAATAAAATAAACAATTAAATCTTAGATTTAAAAATAAAATAACCACTTAAATCTTAGATTTAAAAATAAAATAAACAATTAAATCTTAGATTTAAAATTAAAATAAACAATTAAATCTTAGATTTAAAAATAAAATAAACAATTAAATCTTAGATTTAAAAATAAAATAAACAATTAAATCTTAGATTTAAAAATAAAATAACCACTTAAATCTTAGATTTAAAAATAAAATAAACAATTAAATCTTAGATTTAAAAATAAATATAACTACTTAAATCTTAGATTTAAAAATAAAATAAACAATTAAATCTTAGATTTAAAATTAAAATAAACAATTAAATCTTAGATTTAAAAATAAACATT